CACCGAAAAAACCCAACTCTGCCCTACGTAAAGTCGCCAGGGTTCGATTAACCTCCAAGTTTGAGGTAACGGCTTACATACCAGGTATTGGCCACAATTTGCAGGAACATTCGGTGGTCCTCGTGAGAGGCGGAAGGGTCAAAGACCTACCCGGCGTTAGGTATCACATCGTTAGAGGATCCCTAGATGCTGTAGGAGTGAAGGATCGTAAAAAAGGGCGTTCCAGTGCGTCGCAGAGCATTGTCACAACTCGTATCATCGCAATGATTCCATATTAGTTGTTCTGATATGTTAAATGTGTAGCCGACCCAGTATTGCCGGGGGACGGAAGCCTGCTACTACAAAGATTGACTATTACCCGTCTATTTGTGTGAAACAACTTGGTGTCTAAGGTATTTTACTCCAATAGGTTAAGTTGAGTTTTACCCGGACTCCCACCTAAAAAGTCTTTTCCTTCCGGAACAGGTTCGGGTTACGACTACGGAGATTCGGCGGAGACTTTGTATACATGTACCAATTGGATCGATAAACCTACGGACATTACTAGTAAGATAACTGAATTGCAAGATTTTTCCTTCCCATACCTATTTATTCTTTCTCCGTGGAAGAGAAGGAAACGGATGCTCAATGTGCAATGAGTAAATATGATTTGCGTAACGAAGACAAATTGGTTGAAAACCATTTGGGTAGTTCTTATTCAATCATATGGAAAGCTGTATTCGGCGAAAGTCGCACGTGCAGTTTGGAGGGAGATCCCCCACTAACCGGCGGATCCACTCTACAATATGGAGTAAAGAAGCCAAAATAGTAGCTTAAGACACCGCCGGAAAAAAAAAAATTGGTTGAAGTCTGACATAGTTGTAAACTCGTGGTACATCGGAGCAGTGTAGTGAACAAAATTAGAAATATCGAATCGGATCCAATTTATCGCAATCGATTAGTAAACATGCTAGTTGATCGTATTCTGAAAAACGGCAAAAAATCACTTGCTTATCAGATTTTTTATCAGGCTATGAAGCGGATTAGATAAAAGACAAATAGGAATCCGCTGTCTGTTCTGCGACAGGCAGTTCGTGGGGTAACTCCCGATGTAGTCACAGAAACCAAACGTGTAGGTGGATCAACTTATCGAGTTCCCGTTGAAGTAGTACCTGCAAAAGGAAAAGCTTTGGCCATCCGGTGGTCATTGATCGCGTGTCGAAAACGCTCAGGTCGAAGTATGGCTTTAAGATCGAGTGATGAATTGATGGATGCCGCCAGAAATTCTGGTAGTGCCATACGGAAAAAGGAGGAGACTCACAAAGTTGCGGAAGCTAATAAAGCTTTTGCCCACTTCCGTTAGTTTTGTTTAGATTCGTTCCAATCCACAACGAAAAGATTGTGGATTGGAATCGGGGCGCAAGTATCGGGGAATCGAGAAACACTACGCAGAAATGGATGAGTGAGGGGTTGACGACTACTTCCTCCTCAGTTCGTTAATTATTACAATATTTGTAATACGTTGGTCGATGCGAAGCTGCGGAGTGATTCGTTCGTAGAAAGGCTTGACGCAGGATTAGTTTCTTAGAGACCAAAATTGATTCGGGGCGCGCATCACCTAGGAGAAAAAATTTCAATTCTCCCCTTCCCTTTGTTTTAGGGAATACAGGTTGTCAAATAGTTAACAAAAATTTTCGAGATACGGGGAAAAAGACTCTGTATTCAAGAATTCTAGAGACTCAATCAATTTCGGTTGACACAGATAGGTTTTTGTGATACACTACAATTTAACAGGCTTACTAGCCTGGGGAATCACTAACTCCTTCTCGGAAACCAAAAATTACCATGACCGCAACTCTAGAACGACGCGAAAGCGCAAGCCTATGGGGTCGCTTCTGCGACTGGATCACCAGCACCGAAAACCGTCTTTACATTGGATGGTTCGGTGTCTTGATGATTCCCACCCTACTAACCGCAACCTCTGTATTTATCATCGCTTTCGTCGCAGCTCCTCCTGTAGATATTGACGGTATTCGCGAGCCCGTTTCTGGTTCTTTGCTATACGGTAACAACATTATCTCTGGTGCTATCATCCCTACTTCTGCAGCTATTGGGTTACACTTCTACCCAATCTGGGAAGCAGCTTCCGTCGATGAATGGCTTTACAATGGTGGTCCCTATGAACTGATCGTTCTTCACTTCCTACTTGGTGTAGCTTGCTACATGGGTCGCGAATGGGAACTAAGCTTCCGTTTAGGTATGCGTCCTTGGATTGCTGTCGCTTACTCAGCTCCAGTCGCAGCTGCTACCGCCGTCTTCCTGATCTACCCAATTGGTCAAGGAAGTTTCTCTGACGGTATGCCTCTGGGCATTTCTGGTACTTTCAACTTCATGATCGTCTTCCAGGCTGAGCACAACATCCTTATGCATCCTTTCCACATGTTGGGTGTAGCTGGCGTATTCGGCGGCTCTCTATTCAGTGCTATGCATGGTTCTTTGGTAACTTCTAGTTTGATTAGGGAAACTACTGAGAATGAGTCTGCCAATGCAGGTTATAAGTTTGGTCAAGAAGAAGAAACTTACAACATCGTAGCTGCTCACGGCTACTTCGGTCGTTTGATCTTCCAATATGCTAGCTTCAACAATTCTCGTTCTCTACACTTCTTTTTAGCTGCTTGGCCCGTAGTAGGTATCTGGTTCACCGCCTTAGGCATCAGCACTATGGCATTCAACTTGAATGGTTTTAACTTCAACCAATCCGTGGTTGACAGTCAAGGTCGTGTTATAAACACCTGGGCTGATATTATAAACCGCGCCAACCTAGGTATGGAAGTCATGCATGAACGTAACGCTCATAACTTCCCCCTAGACTTAGCTTCTGTCGAAGCCCCTTCTATAAACGGATAATTGCCGTCTGGTTATGCAGCACAACTGGATACCAAACCCTTCAACTTCGGAAGATGGAGTTTGGTGTCCAATGAAAAAGAAAAGTTCCTACGGTAGAACGAAAAGAGGGGAGAATAACGGCCTGTCACAATCTCACGGTCGCCCCCACCTTGAATTGAGTAGAAAGAAAAGTTGAAATATCCTTCTGAGATTTAACTCTTTTCAAGAGTTACTATTCCGATTCGCTGAATGCTTGTAATCCTTCAATCTTTTGGGTAGAAGGAGTTGGGAGTACATTTTTCATTTTACAGATTCTCTGTTGTCTTGTTATATACATGCAGTTAATATGGATGTGTATCAATCGAAGAATCTATCTAGCTTAAAGGATGGATCTTGTTCACATTCGGGGAGCCCCTTAACAAAAACAAATAAAAAAGGGGGCGGACGTAGCCAAGTGGATTAAGGCAATGGATTGTGGATCCATCACTCGCGGGTTCAATCCCCGTCGTTCGCCCATACGGGTAATTCATACCACTCTGCTTACTTAGGGCGGATAGAATTTGCTGAGGTGAATGGGCTATATGCGGGTCTTTTCGACAATAACATCTGAGAATTCCCGATTTCATTCCAGTTTTGGATGCGGCTATTTACGGAAATAACTAGACTCGTCTGATAGATTTCTTCCATCCCATCTTGAAATTTTCGAAATTCTCGGTATAATAAATATGGGGAATAGGTAGATAAATAGTCTCAGAACTAATATGGAAAAAAAAAACTATGGCGAAAAAGAACAAGGTGGTAAGAGAAAGAGTAAGGGGCCCATATTTTTCATCTGAAGTTTGGGACTTCTTAGAAGTCGATGCATTAAACTACTTATCCGAATCATTGGGAAACCAACATCTCGAAGAACTTGTAGTTAGTCCAGCTTCCACTGCTGAACCTTCTATCAGATTATCTGACTTGTGATTTCTAAGTTCACTGTTTTTTTGTAATCTGCGTCATTCAGTAATGAGGGGTAGTAGCATCACCCTGGAGATGCTGATGTTGCTGACGATACCAATTTTTATGCATCGCTTAAGTGACAAAAATTCGATTGAGAAAAGTTTTGTATTAACGAAAGTCCTTAATGGAGGTGATGGGATAAGAAAGAAACAGACAGAAAATTCTGGCAATTTTTCCTACGATTGCTTCCTTCGATTCAAAAAATTTTTATCTGTTGGAAGAAATGGGGGGAAAGGAGTACCGGCTCCCTACCACTTAGGTTCGAACAAAGATATTTCAATTTCTGCAGGTTCCTCAAAGGAGGATAAAAAGATTTGTTGTGGTGTCACGACTTCCCCGGTTTTCGGTAGATGGAAGGCACGTATAACGAGGGATTACCTACTATTTAGCGGGGATAGATTCAAGGATGAAACTGAAGGGATTCAAGTGGTTCGTGGGGGTAGGTATCTGCAAAATTTACTTAGGTTTTTCAAATTCTATAACCACTTGGTAGTTTCCAACAACGGAAGTGACTGCCACCAAAACAATTTTGATTCGTCGCTTCTCTGGAAAATTCATCACGAGCAAGATCTGGATCTGTTACAAGCAATACGGTTGGGAAACGATTCATTAAGTCCCGTAGTATTGGCCCCCTGTGACAAAGCGCTACTTAAATTCGCAGATTCAGCAGATCCCCGAGGGGATGGATCGGCATTCTCCTTTGAGCAAGAAGCCTTTTCCTACTTATCTTCGTTTACGTCTTGTAAAAAAACGATGTTGTTTCGCAACTTTATATCCGGATTAGATTATGGAGAAGATAGTAAAGACTTTCCCGTTCTACACGCTTATTCACAAATTAGAAATCAATTAATAAACCGATTCACTGACTTCCTTTCGATAATTAAGAAATCAAACCGTATTCTTGATGGGGAGATAGTTATTGACGTCGGTAATAGCATCAAATCCGAAAAAGGATTTTTTCCATCGGGAATAAGGGAAAATATGCCGTTTACCAAAATATCTGGCAAGAAACTTAGGTTAGCAAATAGCGAATACTTCGACTTCAATGAGATTCTTCCAAACTATTTTAAAGCATCTTTAGAGATACCTAAGAAAACAACTAATCGAAATGAAAATACTAATTTTTTAAACAAATTGAAAGGGGGGGGGGACCTAGATTCAATATATTCTCTAGTTAAATTGTATGGGCGAAATAGAATCATACCTCTCTACTCAACATACATATTTCTTCTCCACGATTATCTCTGCGTGTTATCCACTGAATATTTCTACCAAATCAAATATTGGTTGGATGGATGGACGGGGGAATACACCAGTGTAACAAGAATTGCAACTGACTAAACAGTATTCAAGTGGACGGATGACGTAGAGCGTCTACTGAACGAATTTGTTACCTTCCGAATTCATGAGTGTAGGAATGTTCAATCAAATGTGCATAGATGGCTCGATACGACAGGGGATTTGTCTTTTTCGCCTGTCGGAAAATTCTTGGGAGAAGCGATGAAGTACGACTTGGAGGAATTAATCTGCCGTGTGTCAATAGTGGAAAGCAAGTTGCTAAATAATACTGGTGTCAGTCTCCGTAGTACCAATCAACATACCAAGAAATATTTTCATCGATTTCTCAATGTGTTATTTCTTTCTGAAATGATTGTTGCTGAGGCTACTCGCCAAAAAACTCTGATAGATACCATTGATTACTGCATCGAAAAATTGGACGATATAGATTTCGATAAATTGAACAAAATGAGTCGTATTGAGCTTGATTTTTTATCAAGTTTATTTGGTGGTTACATTGACGAACAGATACTTTTTCTCAAAACAATTCTTGAAGAAAGAAGAAGTTTCTTCATCGAGTCTAGACTGTTAAGAAGTGAAAAATCGGTAGGATCCTCGGCCGCACTGAAACCTGCGTCGAATTCCACCTTTCCCGGGTTGCCTCGCATCGAAGCTATCCGAGCAGGATTCTCGAGTGAGGCTCTTTCCATTACGGGGAGGCAAATTTGGAATCTGTTTCTGTATGATTTAAGTCGTGAAGGGAATTCAATTAGGAATATTGGTGGGGGTATTCCAAAAAGCATTTCCGATCAAATGGATAAAATAAACGACTCACCTATACGGAGCCGTGCTGGATATAACTTCATCCCAAGAATTGAAAGGAGTTTCTTCATCGGGAAATGCAACAGTAGTTATCTCGACGTGTTAGAAAACTTTTATGTGGGCTCCCACGAGAAAGCCATCTCATCTGATATCATCTCATTTATTCATCCCCAACTATCAGATTCGTTATCATCCAATTTCTCGAAACAAACAGCAGGGAAGGTAGCTGGTCACTTACTCACACCAATTCAATTCATTTTGCCTAATCTGCATGAATCTGCGACAATAGTAACTCATTTAGATGGACTTCCCAATTCTATTTCGGATCTGAATGGGTTACTGGCAAGTTTGAGCTCATCCCTTCGTGAAGGGACAGACTCGTTCCTATCTTTGTGCAGTAACGATGGAGTTTCTTTGGAGAAGGCGTCGGTAAACTCCGATTCGTGGTCGGATCATCAGCGATCCCAACCTCGTCGGAATCTGATAGTAGATCGAGTCAATTCGGAAAAGTTTGTTGAAGAGGGATTAGACTCGAGAAATGGTTCCGCCAGAAATCGAGTCTATCAAAACGGTTTATCTACTGAGTATTTCTGGGAACCGGAAGAATTGGATACACCTTATTGGTCGCTGAGATTCTCATTATGCAATGATGTAACATCAAGATTTGTAGCAGGATCCATTGGAAAGGAGGTTCCCCGCGAAGATACGGGGTTTGCAGATTCATCTGCCCGGGAAGAAGCTACTGGCCCGTCCCATTTCATCAATTTTAATGAATTATCAAAAGATTTAAACGGATATAAGATCTCTTGGATCTTTTGGAAAGACAGTATCGGCAAAAAATGGAGCTTATTGATAGATTATATACCCCTGTTTTTTACCCCCACTTGGTGGAGATACTTCTGCGATCTAATTAGAGAAACATATCCAGAAATAGTACTTAAGATAAGTTATGATTCAAATCAGGATCTTCCTAGAATTTCTGAAAGAATTGCTGAGGATTTAGTAGGTGGCGCGAAAGGCTATTTACTCCGAAGCCTGCAAAGGATAGGATTGAGATTCGGAAACAATTCTATTAATACTATATTACCCGAGAAAGATCTCCTCATTCTCGAAAAAATTCCTGATGAAGCAGAGATGTTACATCCAGGGGAATGGTCGGTATCTCAATTTTCCAATAGGCCTATCTCCTATTGCTGCATTCTCTCCATATTATTCGTTCTCGCGTTACTGAAACATCCTTTGTCTGCCGTTTCGGGTTCCAATTCTTTTCATTCGTGGAAACGTTTCGATACTATTGAATATTTAACAGACCCAATGCGTGGATCCTATTTAAAAAAGGTAATGTATTCCCCCCCGACAAGCTAAATGTTAACAAGAGATCTACTAATCCATTCCTTGAATAGATTCTTGAATTGCGTAAGTAATATAATTTTTTTCCTTCTCGTAAAAAATGAACTTGATTCATGGATATTTCGTAGGGAAAGCTCTGATATTTTAGATAGTAATAAAGAACTACTGACTCAATATTTAGTAACGACTAAGATTCTCTACAGGTATGCATCGAAATCGAAATCCAATTATGATTTATTGAGCAATAATATTTTTCATGAACCTTACCCACAAGAAAGATCCAATGTTTTGGCATACTTACTTCAATTCTGGCAAAATGATCTATTGGGTCACAAGATCCGTAAGTTGGATCCTGCGGAGAAGTGGGCTTTTTCCGCCCTTGGGAGAAATATTCTACTTTCAGCAACAACAAGACGAGGAGACAGTCTACTAAACATGCCATGTGGTGACATACCTATTTCACTCCAATCGGGATTATTACCATCTAGAGGAATTTTGCTAGTAGGACCTATAGAAACTGGGCGATCCTCTATTATTAGAGATGTAGCATTCAACTCCTACTTTCCAGTGGTGAAACTACCACTAAAGAAGTTCATATACAACCGATCCTTTTTCAATAATGTACGTGGAAATTTCATCTCGAAAGAGAGCGTACACCGATTAAATATCGTCTTTGAAATAGCGAGAGAATTGTCTCCTTGTACACTATGGATTCAAGATATTCATGAATTGAATATTCATCGTTCGTATAATAAGCTAGAAGCTGATCCCAAATTTTTACTTTGCCAAATATTGAAGAGTATTGGTCACAAGCTCGGCAACTCCAACATCCGCAAGAATGTTGTTATTGCCACGACTCACGTACCTGCGAGGATAGATCCAGCTTCAGTAGCTCCGAATCGGTTAAACTAATTAATAAATTTTCGAAAGTCCAATGGGTGTCAACGTCAGAAAGAATTGTCAATTCTATTACGTATCAAAGGTTTCGAAGTAGGGGCTGATCCGCCTCTTCTTGAAAGTACTGTGTCTGGAACTGCAGGTTATAGTAAACGAGATTTATTCTTTCTCGCTAATGAAGCGTTATTAATAGGTACTTTCAAAAGGAAAAAGTTTGTATGTAGCAACGCAATTGGATTAGCTTTGCATAGACAACATTCGACTGTTAGTGATATGGGCAATGGGATGGAATCTGATTCTAAATGGGAAATCTTTTCCTACAAGATGGCGGAAGCCACTTCGAAGAATAGTTTGATAGATATTTATCTCACAAATATTCCATTTATTGGTCGTGACGCGTTAAAAATGCGATTTTATTACTTGTCTAACTGGTATGTGGAACCTTCAATAACCGAATCAACAATTGATGAATTCACTATGTTTTCGCATCTCCTAGGGCTACTAGCTGAATTAGTAGCTCGCGATTCGTTCCAAATGGATATGAGGAAAAGGGAGAATTTCATTGCTATCGACAAACTCGTAGAGAATGACTTAAACCTAGCTTGTGGCCTCCTAGAAAACCTCTCGAATAATTTATCACGTTCAGAAATTTCTAGAGAGGGGAGTCGGTGCAGTAATAGTTTCTCTCCCCCCTTTCCTATTGGAAAACCCAAGTATTGCTCAGGTGTAACCTCTTCAAGTCGCTCTTCTAAATCTCTGAGAAGAGGGAGACTTAGTAGTCTAACCGATTTCGAGATGCAACAGTCACCCGAATTAATAAACTCAACGACAGAGATATCGCGTGAGATTACTTGGTCCCACAAGGCTTGGCGTCTACGTTTCCTGCGAAGCGGGACTTACGAATTGATGGGGGTATTATCCGAACCCAACCATTTGTATAACTTAATTCTCCTTTACTACAATCAGAATTATATACCCCAACAAGATTTCGAATTCAATAAGATTAAGGGGGATAAAAGTAAGTGGCGCGAGAAAAGCGGGTATCTTTTCAGCTTCGAGAAATCTGTCACTAATGTAACAGATAACTCCATTAAAAGATTGGAAAACCGATTGGATAATATGTTGTTACGTGAGCAATTTTTCGAATTGGGAATCTCTGGCGACTCATCTAATGAGTATGAAACACATTGTGATCGATTTAATGAAACGACTCGACTCTTCGGGGGGCGCTTCATCTGGGACCCCATGCTTCTGTTCCAGCCAGACCCTAACATTCCTTCCTCGCGCCGCAACTTGTTGCCGACAAAAGAACTGGCGCGGAGGCTTTACACCATTTACGGTATGAGAAGGCAGCGCCTTCAGAAGATGTCAAATAAGAAAATTAAAAATTTCTTTCTCTATCGTGAAGATAATCCGAAATTGAAACCCGACTCATCTCTCAATCGGTGGAATAATCTTCCTTCGGATGAGGAGGAGCGAGATTCCGAATACATCAAGGAAACCTCTTTCATAGATATACATCTGCAATATCCACAGACATTTACTCCCGTTCGTTTGGGTTGCTACACGATAGCGGAGGATTTCCCGGAACGATTTCTTCGGTTTAGGCTTCTGGTTCATAGAAACAAATGGATGAGACGGAACCGTTCCCCATTTCAGGATTTTATTATCTATAATATGTTGCTTGAAACTTATGAATATCTATCCAATTCGTTCCGGTTTGGTAAAGCATCACTGGATCGAACAATGAAACAATTCCTTCATGAAAGTTCGATGTCGTGAAACAACTGTTGTTTCCCTCCTTAGATACTCCCCACTCTGTCTAGATCTCTAGCCCTAGAATTGAAAGCCAAATCAGTAGGAGGAAGATCTATATTTTCCTTTTACTGATACGGAAAATCCAATTCCAGCATTTCAAAAAGTAAGAAGTTGGAGACCAGTTACTATTTACTATATGAATATGATAGGAGTCTCTCTACTGAAAAATAGGATTGAGAGGAGTAATATAGGTTATTCCGCAGGAATTATGCGGACGAAGCAAATTTTTTGTATAACTATAATTTATTAATACGTATCCTCAAGAAAATTTTGGATTTCCCTCCCCCAGTTGACTGATTAATTCGCTCATTCCAGTCATTCGATACACCGGATTGAATTGAAGTGGAAACTATTAAAAGACGACGCCTCAATGGGATCCTTGGAGCTGCTCGGGGAGCGTAAGGGGGGGGGTGAGGGGGAAGGACGCGCCAGTATTTCCGTCTCCACTTGTTGGTGTTGAGGCTTGAAATAAGCACGATAGTAAACCAATCAATGATTGGTAGGTCATGGTCCAACGCGACTTGATTTGGCATATGTGTGAAATACAATTCTCCTATTACTGGGAATTCTTGACGTAGATACGCATCTCCCCGGGTAGGATTCGAACCTACGACCAATCGGTTAACAGCCGACCGCTCTACCGCTGAGCTACCGAGGAAAATAGTAGGGGATTCAGTCTCATACACACTTGAAGACCTCTTTTCCGGAAGCCAATTCCAAATCTGGAGGGAGTTAAGCTTTCTCTGCCATTTTGTAAACTTCGCGTACGCCCTAACTTCCATTATAGGGGGAGGCAGCGGCGATAGCAATCCCATTCGAATGGAAAGGCCCCCGAATCATGGGCATGGGGGGGGGGGGGGCAATCGGCCAATACAAGGTCGAGATCAACCTTACAAGCCCCTCCCATGATTCGTATTGATCAATCACCAATCAGTGGTTTCTATTCCCCCCTTCCAGGAGGCGTAGTAGAATAGTCGCAGGATTCTTGCACCTCATGTCATGGAAGGAAAATATTTGAGGATTAGAAATAGGGAGAATAGGGAAAGCGAAAAGGAAATATAGAGATGGGAAAGATGCAGAATAGTCGGGAGAAATGAACGCGAATTGGAGCTTCGTGAAACGAAAATAGCAGTTTATGGAAAGGGTGGAATAGGAAAATCAACAACTAGCTGTAACATATCGATAGCTTTAGCTAGACGGGGAAGAAAAGTATTACAAATTGGATGCGATCCAAAACATGATAGTACATTCACACTAACAGGATTTTTGATACCTACAATTATAGATACTTCACAAGCAAAAGATTACCACTATGAAGATGTATGGCCTGAAGATGTTATTTATAAAGGTTATGGTGGGGTAGATTGCGTAGAGGCTGGAGGACCCCCCGCGGGAGCTGGGTGCGGGGGATATGTTGTGGGAGAAACGGTAAAACCTTTGAAAGAGTCAAACGCTTTTTACGAATATGACATTATTTCATCTGATGTTCTGGGAGATGTTGCTTGTGGGGGATTTGCCGCTCCCTTAAATTATGCGGATTATTGTATTATTATAACTGATAACGGATTCGACGCTCTTTTTGCAGCAAACCGTATTGCGGCTTCAGTTAGGGAAAAATCACATACCCATCCTTTGCGGTTAGCCGGTTTAGTTGGAAATCGAACAATTGACAGAGATCTTATTGATAAGTATGTAGAAGCTTGTCCCATGCCTGTGCTCGAAGTATTGCCCCTAGTAGAAGATATTCGCGTATCGAGGGTGAAAGGAAAAACTTTATTTGAAATGGCTGAGTACCAACCGAATTTAAATTATGTTTGTGATTTTCATTTGAATATAGCGGATTAAGTTTTATCCGAACCAGAAGGAGTCGTACCAAAAGAAATCCCAGATAGGGAATTGTTTAGTTTACTATCTGATTTCTATCTAAATGCCGATTCTAGAAGTGGAAATGGAATTGGATGTAATCAACAAGATGTTTCGCTTGACTTTACAATTATCTAATAATGAAGAGGGTGAGTCTTTGTGTATACATATGTGGATCTATATCTACACCTTTCTAATCTAAGGAAACACTTCCATGAAAAATCCGGAAACTCCTACTTTCGAGTGTGAAACTGGTAATTACCACACCTTTTGCCCAATTAGTTGTGTAGCTTGGCTGTACCAAAAAATTGAAGATAGTTTCTCTTTAGTGGTGGGTACGAAGACTTGTGGTTATTTCCTACAAAATGCTCTTGGAGTGATGATTTTTGCGGAACCTCGCTACGCAATGGCAGAATTAGAAGAGGGAGACATCTCAGCTCAATCAAACGATCAAAAAGAGTTAGAAAAGATTTGCTTACAGATAAGAGACGATCGGAATCCTAGTGTTATCATTTGGATCGGTACCTGTACCACAGAGATAATAAAGATGGATTTGGAAGGGATAGCGCCACAATTGGAAAGACAAATTGGAATACCTATCGTGGTCGCACGAGCAAATGGGTTGGATTATGCCTTCACTCAGGGGGAAGATACTGTGTTGGCTGCCATGGCGCATCGGTGTCCAGAATACAAACGGTGTGAGACAAACTGGAAAAGGCAGGGTGATTTTGGACGTAGTAGAATGAATACTACCTCAAATAAACAAAATACCTCTCAGAGAAGTGAATTAACAGGATCTAATCTAGTGCTTTTTGGTTCTTTACCCTCAAGTGTAGCTTCGCAACTGAATTTAGAATCGAAACGTCAGTCCATTTTCATTTCAGGGTGGTTACCTTCCCAAAAATATAACGAACTCCCCGGCTTGGGAGAAGACGTTTACGTATGTGGAGTAAATCCTTTCCTAAGCCGTACGGCAACAACATTAATGCGTCGAAGAAAATGCCAGTTAGTTGGAGCACCTTTTCCAATTGGTCCGGATGGAACACGCGCTTGGATCGAAAAAATTTGTTCAGTTTTCAACTTAAAACCAGATGGTCTTGAAGAAAAGGAAAATCGGATATGGAAAAATATCGAGGATTATATCCGGGTGGTAACCGGTAAATCCGTCTTTTTTATGGGAGATAATTTGTTAGAAATTTCTCTAGCAAGATTTTTAATTCGATGCGGAATGATTGTTTATGAAATAGGTATTCCCTATATGGATAGGCGATACCAAGCCGCTGAGCTTCTACTTTTGCAGCATACTTGCAGAAAGATGAAAATGCCCTTACCTCGGATTGTTGAAAAACCTGATAATTATGGACAGGTGCAACGTATGCATGAACTGAAACCCCATTTGGCTATTACCGGAATGGCCCATGCCAATCCTTTGGAGGCTAGAAATATAGATACCAAATGGTCAGTTGAATTTACATTTGCACAAATTCATGGATCCGGTAATGCTCGAGACATTCTCGAGCTAGTTACTCGTCCGTTGCGATGTAAAGGTGGCTTGATTTCAGGCTCCTGTAGTTTATCGAAACAGACGACAAGAATTTAATTAAACTTCCCCATATTTTTTTTAAGTACGTAACAATTGGTAGCTAATCACTATGAGAAGGTATTTAACTGCGGTTAGTTGATTTCTTAATCAGGAATTTTGTTAATTTTATCGCTTTTTTACGATTAAGAAAAAGAATTTTCAACTTTTTACGTAAAAATTTACATAAAACCTATAATTGACTTTTCAAAGTTACTTGAATGATGTAGCATTCCTGCGTATAATAGTAGCAATACTACTGGTACTGGGATGGGAGCAAAACATGGCAGAAGCAACGAGAGGTGAGGGTTCTAATAGAAAAGCGATAGATACGTGAGACTACACACAAATAAGTCAATTTCCTTACACATCAAAAAAACTGCAACGAATACAAATATATTATTGTTACTGTCTTGGACAAAACTGATGAGTCCTTACATACTACTTGGTTTCTATTACGGATTACTCGCAACATTACCTGTAGGTCCTCCACAAATTTTGTGTGTGAGATCTTTTCTTTTGGGTGGGAATCTATATGGTCTTGTTTCTCTAAGTGGGTCGATGCTGGCACAGCTAGTAACTATTTCGTCGATATACTGTTCGCCAATCTATTTAGTACTGTCAAGGCCACATGTACTAACTGTCTTTGCAATACCATATATGCTCCTCTTTTGTTTGATAATCAAGGATTTTCCAAATTATCAAATTTTGCGTCCCGTTACATTATTACGTGATTCGCGAGTAGTGAGATTATTCCTGATCAGTTTCTTGTTTCAAATTTTGAACCCAATTCTGTTACCAAATCCTGTATTGACAAGACTAACTTACCTACTTTTCTTCCGGCATAGCACTAGTAAAGTCTTTCTAACCGCCACTTTTTTGGGTTGGTTGACTGGTCAGGTAGCATTCAACTATTTGTCTAGACTACTATTGACTCGCGTGGAAAGGGATTCGCCTATGCTCTATCTATTGGCGAAACGTTCTATATATACAACTTTTAGTATTGTTTTTGCAGTAAATGCTGTGGCTTATTTGGGTAGAGCCCCGGTATCTTTTTGGACCAAGAAGTTCATGAATGAATCTCACGATAAAGAAATGTCTTTTTGGGAAATTGCTGAATATTCAGATCTCTTGTGGTGGTTTTTTAAACCATGGCCTATTTCTTTCTTCGACCCCTCTAGAGGAAATCGGGGCAATCGATTTGTTAAAAATTGTCGATCCAACATCGATAGCAGTTTCTATCGGGGAAGAACATCTACATACTTTTTTGAAAAATGTATAACCGATGGGAAGGAAAGATTGTCTTTTGCAGCGTTGCCCAGTTTGTCAATTTTTGAAAAGTAGGTATATCAGTCTATAGTAAAGTCCCGTAGGTATGTAAACACCCATTTATTAACTCAGAGTTGGATTTCGGAAAAACTGGCAAGAACTAAAAGTTTTCAGAAAGAATTAACCGATCGGATTGATTTATTAGATACTGGTTCCTTTTTTTCAGAAGCAATGGGAAAAAAAACCAGAATAACGGGCGGGAAAAGGAGGAGGATACCCCACACCTACGACCCTTTCGTCAATAACTCTCGTATACGAATTCCGGTTCCACAAACATTTTTGCTAGCAGATGAATTGGGTTTGACCAGATGGGAATGGGACGAGTTAGAAGCGGGGAAAAGCAGTAAAAATAGGATAGGCATCGTCAAAAAAAATGTTCTTAAAGTTTGGATCTCTGCAAAAAATAGGGAGCCGCTACAGGGAAATGCAATTACTCTTCCATGGGAAACTTTGCCAGTAAGAGGTAGGCGTATATTCCAATTCATATTCAAAAATCGAGTTTTGTACGACTACGAAGTGCAAAAAATATTGAATAAGATTAAATATTCGTCTAAACCAAATGTTACTTGGGAAGAAATAATGGATTTAGATTACGAGGATCGTCTATTATTTCTGACCTACCTACAGAAGGGACGTTGGCACCGAATTGATCGGATGTCTGCATTTAAAGCGTTTTTGGTAAGTGATTCTAAAAGATTGTTAAATCCGGATAAAAAAATCCGCAGACTCCACAAAGTCGAGGATCTAAGTATGGATCTGGCCCGGAATATCGCACTGTATTTCGACAACGATTTCGACGTTCCGGGGGGAGACGGTGATTTTCGTTATAGGAAATTGCGTAATGTGGGTATTACTTCCGCAAGAGGAAAACCCAGATCGGCAAAATTGGTGAAACGATACGCAAAAGTATCTGATTTTCGTCGAAAATTTCTGAAGGGATCCATGCGTTCTAGAAGGCGGAAGACTTTGCTATGGAAAGCATTTCAGGGAAAAATACGTTCGTCTTTTTTCCTCAGATCAGCGGAAGTACCAATTTTAATTCAACCACCCATTAAGCGGTTGATAACGTCGAGTCTCAAAGCAAGATTTGATGAGTTGGAAAAAGACACGGATTACGAGGTCGGGGAGCAGCTACTAAATACTTGGCCATCTGCGGAGAAAAGTTTAATTGGTGAATCAAAACTTGTTCGTTCAGCTGTAGCAGCTAGATCGGACATAGGTCCTATTCATAATGGAAGAGGATATATGCTCGTGTTCCAATCCAGATTTCGCAAGTTTATAAAACTACCAGTACTTATAATCCTAAAAAGTATCGGCCGTATCTTATTCCGCCAAAATTCCGAATGGAATAAAGACTGGACAAAATGGAACAAAGAAATTCACATCAATTGTACATTTGATGGCGAAGAATTTTCCCAAGATGAGTTACCCCCACGATGGTTAAGAGAGGGTATCCAGATAAAAATTGTGTATCCGTTTCGGCTAAAGCCCTGGTACACGGATGAGAGTAGAAACCAACAGATTCTTCGGAAAGAACATATGGAAGCTGGATCTAGTAAGAGGCAAGAATTAAAAAACAAAAGGAGATTCAAGAGAAAAAGACCCAAATTTACTTATTTAACTGTTTTGGGGTATCAGACAGATGTACCCTTTGGAACTATTCAAAAAGAAACTTCTTTTTGGAAACCTGTGCGGAAGAAACTAATTCAAATCTGCAAAAGGGGTTTACCTTGCCAAATTAAGCACGCCTATCAATTTATTGACTCCAAGTTCAATTTGCAAAAAATTTTGAAAACGAGTTCAACTGCTTCGAACGAGTTGAACTTTCTCTCCAATTTCGGACGAGTTAGAAAAGTACCAAGTGATTTTGGTTCAGAAAGAAAAGATTGGATAAAGACCTCATCCACCAATTACATAGGTGAAATGGTGAAACCCGAGTATGATATGATCATGAGGACTAGTAAATCTATTGCTATTGGTGGGGAAATGTATCCGGCTAGTATTACTGAGAAACAATTTGTTGTTAAAGGACAATTAAGAAAAGAATTTGTCGCAAGTAGCATTGCAGTCGGCCTCGTAAATCCTTTGGACAAAAAAGTTGAATCAGATGAGCCAAATCTCAAAAAAAATTCGGTGGATCCAGCACCGGTCAATATTGTATTAATTGATAGAAATTTCATTAATTCTAGAAAATCCGAACGGAAGCAACCAGCAGATTTTGGGGAACTAATATTAAATTTATGCTTATTTGGCGAGGAAGCAGTTGAAGGATTTGTTTCGGTAGTAATAGACTTGTTTTTCACAATTGACAGGGTTTTCGTTCATTACTTCAATGAATTTGTTGCATTTTACACACAACTGACAAGGGTGCTAAGTAACATCAATCAGGAAAACAATTTATTACTAAGAAATAGATTTCCGCGTCTTAGCTCGTCATCTCAAGCTTGTCTCTATGCCGATATATGGAACATTGGTATGGGGAAAGACTTAAACCTAAATCTGTTAGTTAGTAGTAGTGGGATAAGTACTAGTAATTGCGAAAAAAGAAGCAGTCGGGGTGATATTTGTATCCATAGCGATGGTGTCTCAAACTTAAATCAACCCGAAGTTTATGTGGAAGAAACTCCAGTCCATTATCATTCTATGGCGATAAAATTTCCAAGTTTTGAAAAGAAAAGTAATTATGCAACTAATTTGACAATCTGTTTTGATAAGCGGACTGACAAAACTGCCAACGAATCTTTTGATGAAAATATTGTAAAATATATGGAAAAAAGGGGATTTCTGAATAAGTTTTGTAACTTGAATGAAAATAGTTGGAATGAATGGCTAGAGTATCTCTATAGATATAATTTGCCGTTAGCGGTATGGCGCAATATAGCACCTCAAAAATGGAAAGTTAGCTTGAACGAATTTAGTAGTGTTAAGACAAATACTATAAATAAACTGAGACCTAACGTCTCTCGAAACAAATTACACAGTTATTCAATCTACGCAAAAAAATTCTTCCTCAGGGATCGGGTTAGGAATTTCAGTAAACTCCGTAAACACAGAAATCTGTTACAGAACTTAGCGGATTTCGTGCAAAATGGGGATGTACAAAACTTATCTACGCAAGAAAATGTTATAAAGCAAAAGTTTCAATGCAAGAATCGCATACGAAGAATTAGTAGGGAAGAGGGAAACATATTTGGTAAATTTGTTCACTTACCAAAGTCTCATGCAGAAATAAAATTTAATTTGCAATTTGACTTAATGCCATGGCTAAATCTAAATGTTGTAAAAATGAATGACTTTTCAAATTTCAAGAAGAAAACGAAGGGGTTGAAAAATCTCATGTTGAAAGATAATGACCAATCCGACTTAGTACTAGATATAAATGGCAGCTTCCAGAAAGTATCCGATGAGTTGTACGAGGTAATGTCAGATGAAAGGGAAGATGCGGACTACATCTTCCGGTGGAAATGGAAATTTGAGGCGGAATTGGACAACTTTAGAAACTTAATAGCTCTTACAAGAATGCTAGGAGATGAGCAAGATTTGGTCACACTCTGCGCCAATACTGAAATAAATTCAGATTTATTAAACTTACATTTAAACGCGACAACTAAACTTGATCTTCTCCAAAATTTATCTGTCATTTCGGCTCATCGTTTAGCGCTAGTATTTGACGATCAAGATTTGTTGTACAAAATAATTAACCCTCTATTAAAATTCAAGTCCAGATTAAGAAGTAGAGCCAAGAGACGTTTATACAGAAATGTATATAATGATAGTTACATCTCGGAGTTGTTACACATATTAACTGAACAAAATTACAAAAAGTCTCGCATTTATAATATCGACGATCTTCTACTTTCTAGACGTCGGAAGGAATTTCGATTCCTTCGCTGTTTACTAATTTCAAGAAACTCAGACCTGGTAATATATTCCTCTCACCTTATTTCAGAAATTGAAAAGACGTTCAATGTCGAGAAGCAACATCCCCCTTACTTGCCAGAACCAAATGGGATTCAAAAGATCAAACGTTTTTTATGGCCTAGTCACCGGTTAGAGGAAGTGGCTTGTGCCGGTAGATTCTGTCTTGGCGTCACAACTGGGAGTCGATTTGCAGCGCTTAAAATACGGATGTATCCCATTATTTCAAGTTGAAAAAATCATGGGGAAGACGCAATATGCGCCCAATGGCTAAATCAGAATGATCGGAATTGGGATAGTTGGAAATCAATTACTCACAAACTTGAATTCTGCAAGTAGAATCGGAGTTTAGAGCATTTATCGGTCAGACATGGAAACTCAATTCATAGTTATGGGGGGTGTGGGGTTTTATATCACACCCCCATATGAAAATAACCAAATTTTTATGCACAGGTAATTATTGCTGCAACTATCAGTCAAACCCCTTATAATCGATCCAATACAGGGAACAGATTTGTGATTACTACTATTATTACCATGAAGAAACAAGAATCTATTGACGCACAGCTCTCAAGTGGGAACAGAAATACGGGATTCACCGCTTCTCAAATTTACTACTCAACTTACCAAGTGGCGAAGCTTACTTCTCACCTGGAATTACATCCCAAGGATTACTCATCCCAACTAGGTTTGTGGAAATTACTTGGGAAACGCAGGCGTCTCCTAATTTATTTGTCCAACGCAAATACGGGTTTATATTTGAAAGTTTTGAACAAATTAGGTATTCGAGGGTTGAAAGGACGTTAGCTTGAAATTTTTTTTTCTTTTATGCTTCTTCGAGAGGGTTTGATCCCTCGCCACGTTGTAGTTGAAAAAGTTGCCCCATCCCCGGGCAAATCGGGTTTTATGACATTTATTGGAAAGGAAGCAATTTACGGGTATTCGCCTTAAAAATGTTGATCCAGTTGTAGTAAGCATGGGTCCTCATCATCCATCAATGCACGGTGTTCTCCGGCTTGTTGCCGTTCCGCAGGGTGAAAATGTTGTTGATTGTGAACTAATTTTGGGATATCTGCATCGAGGAATGGAAAAAATTGCTGAGAACCGAACAACTTTGCAATACCTTCCCTACGTAACGAGGTGGGATTATTTAGCCACTATGTTTACCGAAGCGGTTGCGGTCAATGCACCAGAAAAATTGGCAAATATTCAGATACCCGAAAGAGCTAGCTACATACGCGTAATTATGCTTGAATTAAGCCGAATTGCTTCTCATCTGTTATGGCTCGGGCCATTTCTAGCAGATATCGGTGCACAGACTCCCTTCTTCTACATATTCCGGGAAAGGGAATTGATTTACGACTTGTTTGAGTCTGCTACAGGCATGCGAATGATGCATAACTACTTTCGAATTGGGGGAGTTGCCGCAGATCTGCCATACGGATGGGTAGATAAATGTTTGGATTTTTGTCAATATTGCCTTCCAAAAATCCATGAGTATGAGCGTCTAATTACAAAAAATCCCATTTTCCTGAAACGAGTACAGGGAGTAGGTTTCATAAGCAGACAGGAAGCCATCAATTGGGGATTATCTGGACCTTCATCGCGAGCTTCGGGGGTTCAATGGGATCTTCGCAAAATTGATCATTACGAATGTTATGATAAACTGGATTGGCAAATTCAGTGGCAGGGGGAAGGAGATTCTTTGGCTCGCTATTTAGTACGAATTGACGAAATGAAGGAATCAATAAATATTATTCAGCAAGCCTTAAAACTTCTTCCGGGAGGTCCGTATGAAAATCTTGAAGGTAGGCGTCTTGTGCAACAAAGAGATGAAATGGACTGGAGCAGCTTCAATTACCAGTTTGTTGGAAAGAAATCTTCTCCCACCCTTAAATTGCCTAAACAGGAACATTACGTAAGAGTAGAAGCTCCCAAGGGAGAATTAGGAATTTTTTTAATCGGGGATGATAGCGTCTTTCCTTGGAGATTGAAAATTCGTCCACCTGGTTTTACAAATTTGCAGATTCTTCCTCAATTGATTGGAGGAATGAAGCTCGCAGATATTATGACAATATTAGGTAGCATAGACATCATTATGGGAGAGGTTGATCGTTAGAATGATAATTGGTACCGAATTTAATGGAGAGAGACTAGTTGATCTTTTCAACAAATTGGAAATTGCAACGAATTTTTCTGAATCGATTTGGATTTTTGCTTATACTCTCATTCTAATTCTGGGAGTCACGATGGGAGTCTCAGTCATTGCATGGCTTGAATGAAAGGTATCCGCAGGGGTGCAACAACGTATCGGCCCGGAATATGCAGGTCCGTTAGGAATTATTCAATCTTTAGCAGATGGAATTAAACTTCTTTTGAAAGAAGACGTCGTTCCAGCTAAGGGTAACGTCTGGTTATTTACCGCCGGACCAGCTGTTGTAGTCACACCAGTCTTCATCACCTATTTGGTAATACCTTTCGGCCAACATATCATTTTATCTGACTCGGGAATAGGTGTTTTTTTCTGGATTGCTTTCTCAAGCATCGTACCCCTGGGTCTTCTCATGGCTGGGTACGGTTCGAATAATAAATATTCTTTCTCGGGTGGTCTCAGGGCCGCGGCTCAGTCTATCAGTTACGAAATACCCTTAGCCCCGTGTGTACTGTCGATATCCCTACGTGCGATTCGTCAAGCACAAATGAAAAAAGAGGTAGACGTCTTCACCTCGTACTACTAAAAAATTTTGTTGGATGACAGACCAAATAGTTATCTGGGTGAACTCAAACGGCGTTTTCGCAGTTACGGAATCAAACCCTATAGTCCATGGACGAACTAAAAGCGTATTTGAGTAGCGCGTGCTACGTGATCCCAAGTCTTTGACTCATTATCTAGGCTTGAAGCGGATGGGAGCAGGTAGTCAGTTTTTGTTCCCCTCTGGAATTACAAAAAGTGATTGGCGAGAAACACGAATATACACAAGAGATTTTTCAGTCGAAGGCGGAGTAAACTAAGAATAAATTTTGGTTATGGAGAGGAGTAAACGGGTAAATTTGAACGCAGAAATCTATCTATATAGATACACGTATATGTCTACATATGCATAGATTTATACCCCTTTTTTATCCAATTTATCCTTTCGTTTCGTTGCATGGAATAACCTCTGCTTTGGTAGGGATGATTGAGTAGTGCATCTAAATAATTTCATTCTCGAGTATAATCCCATTTACTTAAGTGATAACCATTTGGAACGAAGTAACCCTCATCAAAATTATGCAATTGAAAAGATTCGGCCACAAAATTTTCTATATACAGAAAAGAAAGATTACACTTCTCCCAAATGGAAATGAGCGGAAAATATAAAGCGTTTTTTAGAAAAATTCAATAAGTATGAAACTGAATAAGGTTAAGACAGATTCGGAAGCAAACTCGTAGCAAACAGAATCTCATCGATTATAAGCGGATATTCTTATCTACAACTGAAGTAATTCCCCTTTATTCACTATCTCGATGGGGAGCCGTATGAGACTCCGAGTTCATGTACGGTTTTGAATTAGAGGCGGAGGAATTCGCCGACTATCTTTATCTGGTAGCTTGAGTACAGTTGATATAGTAGAGACACAATCTAAATATGGCTTATTGGGGTGGAACCTGTGGCGTCAGCCAATAGGATTCATAGCGTTTTTTATCTCCTCATTGGCGGAATGTGAGCGATTGCCATTTGACTTGCCGGAAGCGGAGGAGGAGTTAGTCGCGGGTTACCAAACTGAATATTCGGGGATAAAATTTGGCTTATTTTATGTTGGTTCTCACTTAAATTTGTCGGTTTCTTCACCATTCGTAGCAGTCTTGTATTCAGGTGGATGGAATTCCCCAATTCCTTTCTTTGAAAGTCTTGGACAAATTGTTTCAACTTCGAATGGCATCGACGAGTCGTTCAACACGTTGAGGCCGGTTATAGAGGTCGCCATCACATTATCCAAATCCTACTTTTACTTATTTATCTCCATTTTGACAAGACGGACTTTACCTAGAGTAAGGATAGATCAATTACTAGATCTCGGATGGAAATTTCTTCCGCCCATTGCTTCGGGAAATTTATTGCTGACAGCTTCGTTTCGAATCCTACTAATAAATTGACATCTCCACTTCAGCTTCAGTTCAAGTTGAATTTATTTAATTTAATACCAGAAAACAATTGCACCTATCTGTTCCTCCCCTATTACACAGAAATTTTTCTTTATATTAAGAAATAAAATTGAAGTTGGGTTTATCTATATTATGTTTCCGACAATAATTAAGTTTCAAAATTATGGTCAACAAGTTGTAGAAGCGGCAAAATACATTGGCCAAGGATCCGCGGTTACTTCGGATCATTTAAATCGGTTACCCATAACCGTCCAGTATCCATATGAAAAAAATTTACCATCCGAACGATTTCGCGGACGTATTCATTTTGAATTTGACAAATGTATTGCCTGCGAAGTATGCGTTCGAGTATGCCCAATCAATCTTCCAGTTGTCGATTGGATCTTTATGAAAGAGGTGAAAAAAAAGAAATTAAGAAGTTATAGCATTGATTTTGGAGTTTGCATATTTTGCGGGAATTGTATTGAGTACTGTCCAACAAATTGTCTGTCAATGACGGAAGAGTTTGAGCTTTCTAGTTATGATCGTCACGAACTCAATCGTGATCAAACGGCTTTGGGGCGTATACCCCTCGCAGCCTCTCAAGATATTTCAATTCAATTAGTTTCGAATTCAACGAATTTTTTCTCCAAAAAAACTTCGTGAGTAAAAAAACTTAGCACCCAACTGATAACTTGTGAAACGAGTTATCTTATCAAATAATTGATTGGATAAGCATTAAAAAAACTGGGAAGTATTAAGTGTAAAAAAATTTAAATGAAACACCTAAGTAATTGTGTCTAACGAATCTACCGGAATTAATTCATGAATTTGTTTTGGCATTAGTAGAATTGGGTATTTTGCTGGGAAGTTTAGGCGCAGTATCATTTGTCAATACGGCTAATTCTGCTTTTTCCCCGGGGTCGGTTTTCACTTGTATATCTCTATTATACTTCGTCTCGAATGCAGATTTTGTAGCTGCTGCGCAATCGCTAGTTTATGTAGGAGCGATAAATGTTTTAACCGTATTTGCCGTAATGATTACTGACGAACCAACAGGTTCTTCCAATGTCGCCGCTTCCGGCGTAGGGTATCTTGCCGCTTCAGGAGCTTGCGCAATCCTTTTTTCAGCATTAGCGTGTGTGATTCATAATACAAATTGGTTTGATCTAACTTCCATCAATCGATCAGGAATTACTACGTCAGGTATACCTGGGAATAATGTTCAGCAACTTGGATATAAGTTATTGGGCGAGTTTGTAGTACCATTCGAGCTGGCTTCGATACTTCTTTTAGTTGCTTTAGTGGGAGCGATTAATCTGGCACGCGACGAAGATGCACTTCTAACCGATAAGAAGTCGTCTGCTTCATCACCCCGCGATAATTCTTTATTTTTCTGACTGACGCCGACTTATATAAATTTAACTATATACAAAAACTTTGGAAGAATAATTTGACTTATCAAAATTTTCAAGGAGAAATTTAATAAATCACGTTTGAACAAGGACTAATTCTCGGTGCCTACATCTTGTGTATAGGTTTTTTTGGACTAATTACGAGTAGAAATACGGTTAGGGCACTGATGAGTCTTGAGCTAATTTTTAATGCGATTACTCTAAATTTTATTACACTCTCAAATCTTTCCACCAATCGGGAGGGGGGGGAGATATTTTCACTATTTGTAATAGCCGTCGCGGCTGCCGAAGCTGCCGCCGGGTTAGCCATCGCCCTTTCCATCCATCGAAACAGGAAATCTACTCGTATCGACCAATCGAATTTGTTAAAATGGTGATTGATCAATAAGTTGAGCGGTTTTATATACTTAGTTACTGATTTCGTCCCTAGTACTAATAGCATTATTTTCACTCCACTTAGTTATTCCGATATCTTCTAACAACCATATTTACTAACTAACTCCTTCAAGTAGTTCGTCGCAGTTTCAACTTTGTCCTTCCTGGAAAAACAAATTTTTATTAAAAAAAATTTCATCGGATAGATTTTGGAAGTAATAAGAACATTTTGCCAGAGATATTTAAGTAAAATTTGGGGTGGAGACAAAATAAAATTATCTCAACTCTTCTAATAAAAATTCACTATGTCAATTTAATAGGAGTAGACAGACTCAATGGCACATTCAGTGAAAATCTATGATACATGTATTGGTTGTACTCAGTGTGTGAGAGCATGTCCCACAGATGTGCTAGAAATGATACCCTGGGATGGATGCAAAGCCAATCAAATAGCTTCTGCTCCCCGGACAGAAGATTGCGTAGGCTGTAAAAGATGCGAATCTGCTTGTCCAACAGATTTTTTGAGTGTACGTGTCTATTTGGGATCTGAAACTACCCGGAGTATGGGTCTGGCTTATTAGTCAGTCAATAAAAAGGAAAGAGGAAGAAGTTAACCATCGAGTCATTTCGACTCATACCCGCCCGAAACTTTAGACTTCCGAAGGACGGGTATGGGTCATCTAATTTCGTTCACACAGTCTTCTTTTTTATTAAAAATTATTTCTTCTCCAATTCATGATTAGTAATGTACCTCGGCTAACGCTAGTCGTTTCCTTCCCGATTTCTGCTGGTTTGATTATTCCAATCCTGCCTAGTGATGGAAATAGAGTCACTCGATGGTATACCCCGGGTATTTGCATATTGGAATTTTTACCAATTACTTACATATTTTATTGTCATTTCCAATTTGATTCCCAATCAATTCAGTTGTTAGAGACGTTTAGCTGGGTAAAATCTATTCACTTTCATTGGTCGTTAGGCATTGACGGTCTTTCTATGGGTCTTGTCATATTGACGGGTTTTGTTACCACTCTGGCAACCTCAGCGGCTTGGCCCATTACTCGTAATACACGGCTATTTTATCTTTTGATGCTAATTATGTATGGCGGCCAAATTGGATTACTTGTCTCTCGCGACATTTTGCTTTTTTTCTTCATGTGGGAATTAGAATTGATTCCAGTCTATTTACTTCTATGTTTATGGGGCGGAAAAAGGCGTTTATACTCGGCCACGAAGTTTGTTCTATACACAGCTGGTGGTTCAATTTTTCTTCTGGTAGCGGCTTTAAGCATGAGTTTTTGTGGTAGTGAAATTCCTTCTTTCGATATTCAGGATTCAATGCGCAAATCTTATCCCCTTTCGTTGGAAGTACTTATTTATATAGGCTTCCTGGTAGCCTATGCTGTGAAATTACCAATATTTCCATTCCATACCTGGTTGCCGGATACTCACGGGGAAGCACACTACAGCACATGCATGCTATTAGCTGGGGTACTTCTAAAAATGGGTGGATACGGGCTTATTCGAATTAATTTGCAATTACTGACTCATGCACATTTTTTATTAGGATCATGGATGATGTTGCTTGGAGCAATTCAAATAATCTATGCCTCTCTAATTTCGATGAATGAGCGGAATCTCAAGAGAAGAATAGCTTATTCTTCGATTTCCCATATGGGTTTTGTAAGCATCGGAATTGGTTCCTTGGCAGATGCGGGTATTAACGGAGCCATATTGCAAATGATTTCCCATGGTTTGATTGGAGCTGCTTTATTTTTCCTTGCAGGTACTTGCTACGATAGAACTCGAACTTTTCTCTTGGATCAGTTGGGGGGAATCGCAATTCCGATGCCTAAACTATTTACCATGTTTAGCATATTTTCATTAGCATCTCTTGCATTGCCAGGAATGAGTGGTTTTGTATCAGAATTGTTAGTTTTCCTGGGAGTTGTTAGTTCTAGGCAATACTCCTCTGCGTACAAAGCAGGAATTACGCTGCTAGAAGCAATTGGTACAGTATTAACCCCCATCTATTTGTTATCGATGTTACGTCGAATATTTTATGGTTACAGAGTTTTCGACAAATCAAATCCCTATTCAATTGATCTTGGTCCAAGAGAATTGTTTATTCTAATCTGTTTTCTATTCCCAATACTAGGTATTGGTTCATATCCAAATTTGATTTTGCCTATCTGGAGTGATGAAGTACTTTCCCTACTGCTTCCATATTTCAATATGACTAAGTAAAAAAGCAAAATTTAAATTTGGTAAGAATAAAATTATTAGTTTCTCATATTTATTGTATAAAGGTGGAGAGGTTTTTTGGATCTCAGTTGGACTAGTTGATTCATATTTGTCCCCAATGTAATTCTCTAATTGTTTCTCCTTGGAGACGATGGAGAGACAGAAACAGACATTTGAGAAATTGGCAACCTACCTATTTACTTGGAAGTCTGTTCCTGTTTCTCCATTTAAGTATTTTGAATTATCTTTTTACGCAACTGTTCTTCCAATTCCTTCACAGATTCGAAAATTTAGTCAACTAGTTGTTTTCCTCAACCACTTCTGTTTGACTCATCAAATGTCACCTCCTTGTTTTCAAACTAACCATCCGTAACTATGCAATCCAACTCCTAACAAATTGACTCCTAAAAAGCAAATCCAAACCAGAAAAAATCCAATAGATGCTGCTGCAGCCGGCCCCTCCCCCATCCACTTCTCATTTATCTTTGTATGAAGATAAGTAGCATATATCAACCGAGTGATTAACGCCCAAGTTTCTTTTGGGTCCCAGCTCCAGTAAGATCCCCAAGCTTCATTAGCCCACACTGCCCCGGAAAGTATACCAATAGTCAAAACAGAAAATCCCAAACTTATCGTCTGATAAGCCCATTTATCCAAGTAATTAATCAATTGGCACTTCCTCGAATTCAAAAGAAGTAAGTAGAGGGAGTTTTGCGCATCGGTCTTAATAGTGGTGCGAGAGTTCGGCCGGTAAATGCTTTTTTTGAAATTGTGTTCCAAATTTACGACATAATAGCTATCTACTTCACCATAGAAGAGGCTCAATAAAATTATTGCCAGCAAAGAACCACACAACGAGGTTGCATAACTAATTGACGTTGTACTTACATGCATCATCAACCAATGAGACTGCGAGGCGGGTACTAACAACGTAGATTGCTGCATATTGTGGGGAAGGCTTGAAGTTGCGAAGGCGTGAGTCAGCATAGCACTCGGCGCCAGAACTGCACCCGACAATCCATTTTTATTTCCGACATCTGAAATTGGGTATAACAAAGAGAAGCCCCATGAAAGAAACATCAGCGACTCATATAAATTACCTAGCGGTAAATGTCTGGTTTGCAGGCAACGAATAATCATAAATCCCGTGGTACGGAAAGAGGCAATTGTCATGCTATTCTTGCTAAAGTGATTAAACCTATCAACTTCATAAAATAAATTGATGAGATTCGACAAAGTGACGAAAAAAAGCATCAAAAATGAAATGTGAACAGATATGTACTCTACGCGGGTATACGTCGTAATTGAGGGGGACCAGTAATTTCTTCTAATTTCATGAAATTCAAATTAATTATTACCAATTTACTCGTAATTTTACTTTTTCCAAATTTATTCTAACAAAATTATGAAACCTGCTTTTTTTTTTATTTTAGGTGCCGCTACTCGGATTCGAACCGAGATGCTCTGGCACTGCTTCCTAAGAGCAGCGTGTCTACCTATTTCACCATAGCGGCTCGTCCAAGTCTAAGCAGATGCCAATTTATTTTACAACAGTTCAGATCGACGAGTCAACTGGTACATATCTTTGTGAAATAGAAGTAGAGTGCTGGAATGTATATACGGGTTGGGAAAGTATGAGAGCATTGGTCAATTTCGTATATGTAGTCCACATATATATATATATATATGATATACGGAATATGGCGCAGTTTGGTAGCGCGCCATCTTGGGGTGATGGAGGTCACAGGTTCAAATCCTGCTATTCCGAATGCAGACGGCTTCATTCCACTCGTAGAGGAACTGTGACACGATATGTGTCATTACACATACTCCCCTTCGGGGTGCAGTGATTGTTTTCCAAGTAATTAACAAGTCCGGGATGCATATACGTACGCAGAAATATCTCAAATCTAAATTACGCGGAGGAAACTTCGAAACAGGATAAGTTAGAAGTTTATTGCCCCCTCTTTTCCTTCCACCTATTGTTTCGAAGCTTCTAGTTTGGAAACTCAGAAAATTTTTCATATTTCTCCCCGCTTCCGATCCTCTTCGGCATTAAGTTCCTATGATGCAGAACAATAATTAATTGAATCCTCAAATATGTTTCTTAGAAAGGCTCAATTCAGACCTAAATTTGTTGCTTCCTCAGAGCATTACCCTCCAATTGCTCATAGTTGATTGACAAGCACAATTACTTTGTCAACTACCAATATTCAAACTGTTGCCTAACTTGTTTTTAAATTTCGCAAATTCTAAAAAAAAGAAATGGCGACTTTAGGTTATTTGTCAAACTAAATAAGTTTTTGTCACTTCTTTTGTTAGTTTTGTAATTTTTCACTAAATTGCTTACTCCCCTATATCTGTACAGCAACTCTACCTACGGATTATGCAGGTACCGCTAATTTGTTTGGAGGGATTTTTTTTCCGTTATATAGTAGAAACTTCTTGAATGCCCGCTTAAAACAGATTGGGCCAAAGAAAAAGATTTTGACGCCTTCCCTACGGATTTGATTTTCCAGGCACGATTACGAATTTTCTTCTTCGATCTAGAAGTGCGTTTTTTTGGAACGGCCATATTTTATTTTGTATTCAGGGAGCTTTATTTGCGACTAGTCGCTATGTTGATACATATCAATAGAATGGATATAATGAATGGAGAAATTCACGAATAACAAGAACGAGTAAACGGCAATTGAGAAGAGAAAACTCGATATTGCTGCATCAACTTTTTTAGTTTTTATTGAATTTATGCGCCTACTAAATTATTGATTATTTGCAGTTCTCCCATTCAAATGAATGGAATCAATTACAAATCTAATCATATCTTCCCTGTATCCGCGGATCCGGCCTATTTTTCTACTAGAGTATATTTTTTGTATCGCCAATTTTCTCCCGAAGCAGCTGTGTAAGATTCGACCCTTGACGACTGCATGGGCTAGCCATGGATAACCAATATCTATATCAGATCCATCACGAATAAGCAAGACGCGGTTCGTGGATATTTTTGTGTTAAACCCCAATGTGTTTACATCGGGGGTGAAGCGACGAACATCGTAAAATCTTCCCGGTTCTACTCGTAGTTGCTTTCCCCCAATATCGATAATTGCGTATGTATCCACTCCGACTCCCTCCTCTTATTTTTCCTTTTTTTTTACTGAGTAAATAAAGTTTGCCCAGTTGATTCGCTGCTAAATTGTGTGACTCGAATAAGTATCTTGGCCATATCTGAAGATTGTCAAGTTTCTTGTTCGTTGTTTGCTCAATTAAATTAAAAACTTGAAAGAGTTTAGTATCTTCTTTAGTCGGAATTTGATTATTTTGTCTGCATACATTCCATTTAGTGTCGTTCTCATACTTCCTATTCCATAAACGGTAGGGAATAAATAAGAAATTGAATTTGGATTCAAAACGTCTGTGAAACTTTCAACCGAATATGCTTGGATTATTCCTTTGTGTCCACTAGTAGCTTCTTGTTGCACTGGATTGTTAGCGTTCTTTTTTTCAGAAGCTACAGTAGGTTTCCGTCGCCTGTGCGCATTGTTCAACACCTTTTCTTTAGCAACTGCTATGCTTGTTTCCCTGGCCCTACTTCGGGAACAATTAGTTACTCGCTCGATACAGCAGTATTTCTGGGTTTGGATTCCAAGAAGTGATTTTTGTGTGAAATTAGGGGTTTTGGTTGATCCGCTTACTCTGATCATGTCACTACTGGTTACCACTATAGGCGTCTCGGTTATGATTTACAGCGATAGTTACATGTGTCATGACTGAGGATACGTTAGGTTTTACGCTTATTTAAGCCTGTTTACCGCGTCGATGTCAGGGTCAGTTTTTAGCCCCAACCTGGTACAGCTTTACGTCTTCTGGGAATTAGTTGGAATGTGCTCTTATCTTTTGGTAGGTTTTTGGTTCGTAAGGTCAAGTGCTGCAAATGCCTGTCAAAAAGCCTTCGTCACCAACCGCATAGGAGATTTCGGATTACTCTTAGGGATTTTAAGTCTATATTGGACAACCGGTAGTTTCGAGATTTCTGAATTGTGTGATTGATTCGTTGAGTTGGGGGAGGCGGGATTTGTTAATCCGATATTTGCAAATCTAATTGCTCTTTTACTATTTCTAGGTCCAGTTGCTAAATCTGCTCAATTTCCACTTCACGTATGGTTACCGGATGCCATGGAAGGGCCCACGCCCATATCGGCCCTTATTCATGCAGCTACCATGGTAGCTGCCGGTATTTTTCTAATCGCTCGAATTTTCAACTTAATTTCGATGTTGTTCCCGGCGATGTATGTAATTTCCTGGGTAGGTGGGGTAACAGCCTTTTTAGGTGCTACATTAGCTCTTGCCCAGAAAGATCTTAAAAAGGGTCTTGCTTATTCTACCATGTCTCAGTTGGGATATATGGTTTCAGCCCTTGGCATTGGTGCTTATCGACCTGCCCTATTTCACCTCGTAACACACGCCTATTCTAAAGCTTTATTATTTCTCGGAGCTGGTTCAGTAATTCATTCAATCGAAAAAGTTGTTGGATATTCACCTGATAAGAGCCAGAACATGTTCTTCATGGGTGGTTTACGTAAATACATGCCAATTACTGGAACTACTTTTCTTCCAGGGACTCTTTCCTTATGCGGTATACCGCCTCTAGCTTGTTTCTGGTCCAAGGATGAAATTATTACCGAAAGTTGGTTACATTCTCCTTTTCTCGGATTGGTAGCTTCCAGCACGGCAAGTCTTACGGCGTTTTACATGTTTCGCATCCATCTCCTCACCTTTGAGGGCGATTTCCGTAGCAGTGAGACGAATTGGACCGATTTTAATAATTCTCACCCGTTTTCACGTACTATTAGTTTTTGGGGCGAGGCTGAACTAGAATTATCGATAAATCAAATAAGTCAAAATGCCGCATCTGTACAATATGGAATCGCAAAAGCAAAAAGTTTATTCTCAGCACATTTGAGAGACTCTAAGGAGTCTCCTCCAGCCCGTTGCGGTCGGAGCTTGCCAAAACCTAAAGAATCGGGTTTTGCTATGACACTTCCTCTCGTGACATTGGCAATACCCACCACATTAGTCGGATTAGTAGGAATCGATTTTCCTGAAAAAACCACCGGTTTCGATCTGATTCCCGGGTGGTGGATTCTTCCATCCCATTTTCTTGAAGTTAGTAAATATTTTGAAGTTTTAGAAAAAATATTGGTGAATTCAAGTGGGTCCTTGGGTTTATCTATTCTTGGAATATTTATATCCCTCAATATTTATGGCCAAATAAATATACCCGATGACAATAAATACTTCACTGGATCGAACATGCTACGTACTAATTTAGTTAGTCCATTCGGGCGTTTTGTTCAATCCTGGTCGCTGAATCGGGGTTATGTCGATTACTACTACGATATCTTTTCCGTCCGTAGTTTGACATTTTTTAGTAAGTCGGTTTCAAGTTTCGATCGGCGCGTAATTGATGGTTTTGTCAATACAGCTGGCGCCTCAAATCTTTTTGCAGGGGAGGGTATACGTTACGGAGGAAATGGTAGGGTATCGTATTACTTATTTGTACTAATACTTGGAATCATTTTACTAATTTTACTAATAAATATTCCACCCTTTCCATAAACTGCTATTTTCGTTTCACGAAGCTCCAATTCGCGTTCATTTCTCCCGACTATTCTGCATCTTTCCCATCTCTATATTTCCTTTTCGCTTTCCCTATTCTCCCTATTTCTAATCCTCAAATATTTTCCTTCCATGACATGAGGTGCAAGAATCCTGCGACTATTCTACTACGCCTCCTGGAAGGGGGGAATAGAAACCACTGATTGGTGATTGATCAATACGAATCATGGGAGGGGCTTGTAAGGTTGATCTCGACCTTGTATTGGCCGATTGCCCCCCCCCCCCCCATGCCCATGATTCGGGGGCCTTTCCATTCGAATGGGATTGCTATCGCCGCTGCCTCCCCCTATAATGGAAGTTAGGGCGTACGCGAAGTTTACAAAATGGCAGAGAAAGCTTAACTCCCTCCAGATTTGGAATTGGCTTCCGGAAAAGAGGTCTTCAAGTGTGTATGAGACTGAATCCCCTACTATTTTCCTCGGTAGCTCAGCGGTAGAGCGGTCGGCTGTTAACCGATTGGTCGTAGGTTCGAATCCTACCCGGGGAGATGCGTATCTACGTCAAGAATTCCCAGTAATAGGAGAATTGTATTTCACACATATGCCAAATCAAGTCGCGTTGGACCATGACCTACCAATCATTGATTGGTTTACTATCGTGCTTATTTCAAGCCTCAACACCAACAAGTGGAGACGGAAATACTGGCGCGTCCTTCCCCCTCACCCCCCCCCTTACGCTCCCCGAGCAGCTCCAAGGATCCCATTGAGGCGTCGTCTTTTAATAGTTTCCACTTCAATTCAATCCGGTGTATCGAATGACTGGAATGAGCGAATTAATCAGTCAACTGGGGGAGGGAAATCCAAAATTTTCTTGAGGATACGTATTAATAAATTATAGTTATACAAAAAATTTGCTTCGTCCGCATAATTCCTGCGGAATAACCTATATTACTCCTCTCAATCCTATTTTTCAGTAGAGAGACTCCTATCATATTCATATAGTAAATAGTAACTGGTCTCCAACTTCTTACTTTTTGAAATGCTGGAATTGGATTTTCCGTATCAGTAAAAGGAAAATATAGATCTTCCTCCTACTGATTTGGCTTTCAATTCTAGGGCTAGAGATCTAGACAGAGTGGGGAGTATCTAAGGAGGGAAACAACAGTTGTTTCACGACATCGAACTTTCATGAAGGAATTGTTTCATTGTTCGATCCAGTGATGCTTTACCAAACCGGAACGAATTGGATAGATATTCATAAGTTTCAAGCAACATATTATAGATAATAAAATCCTGAAATGGGGAACGGTTCCGTCTCATCCATTTGTTTCTATGAACCAGAAGCCTAAACCGAAGAAATCGTTCCGGGAAATCCTCCGCTATCGTGTAGCAACCCAAACGAACGGGAGTAAATGTCTGTGGATATTGCAGATGTATATCTATGAAAGAGGTTTCCTTGATGTATTCGGAATCTCGCTCCTCCTCATCCGAAGGAAGATTATTCCACCGATTGAGAGATGAGTCGGGTTTCAATTTCGGATTATCTTCACGATAGAGAAAGAAATTTTTAATTTTCTTATTTGACATCTTCTGAAGGCGCTGCCTTCTCATACCGTAAATGGTGTAAAGCCTCCGCGCCAGTTCTTTTGTCGGCAACAAGTTGCGGCGCGAGGAAGGAATGTTAGGGTCTGGCTGGAACAGAAGCATGGGGTCCCAGATGAAGCGCCCCCCGAAGAGTCGAGTCGTTTCATTAAATCGATCACAATGTGTTTCATACTCATTAGATGAGTCGCCAGAGATTCCCAATTCGAAAAATTGCTCACGTAACAACATATTATCCAATCGGTTTTCCAATCTTTTAATGGAGTTATCTGTTACATTAGTGACAGATTTCTCGAAGCTGAAAAGATACCCGCTTTTCTCGCGCCACTTACTTTTATCCCCCTTAATCTTATTGAATTCGAAATCTTGTTGGGGTATATAATTCTGATTGTAGTAAAGGAGAATTAAGTTATACAAATGGTTGGGTTCGGATAATACCCCCATCAATTCGTAAGTCCCGCTTCGCAGGAAACGTAGACGCCAAGCCTTGTGGGACCAAGTAATCTCACGCGATATCTCTGTCGTTGAGTTTATTAATTCGGGTGACTGTTGCATCTCGAAATCGGTTAGACTACTAAGTCTCCCTCTTCTCAGAGATTTAGAAGAGCGACTTGAAGAGGTTACACCTGAGCAATACTTGGGTTTTCCAATAGGAAAGGGGGGAGAGAAACTATTACTGCACCGACTCCCCTCTCTAGAAATTTCTGAACGTGATAAATTATTCGAGAGGTTTTCTAGGAGGCCACAAGCTAGGTTTAAGTCATTCTCTACGAGTTTGTCGATAGCAATGAAATTCTCCCTTTTCCTCATATCCATTTGGAACGAATCGCGAGCTACTAATTCAGCTAGTAGCCCTAGGAGATGCGAAAACATAGTGAATTCATCAATTGTTGATTCGGTTATTGAAGGTTCCACATACCAGTTAGACAAGTAATAAAATCGCATTTTTAACGCGTCACGACCAATAAATGGAATATTTGTGAGATAAATATCTATCAAACTATTCTTCGAAGTGGCTTCCGCCATCTTGTAGGAAAAGATTTCCCATTTAGAATCAGATTCCATCCCATTGCCCATATCACTAACAGTCGAATGTTGTCTATGCAAAGCTAATCCAATTGCGTTGCTACATACAAACTTTTTCCTTTTGAAAGTACCTATTAATAACGCTTCATTAGCGAGAAAGAATAAATCTCGTTTACTATAACCTGCAGTTCCAGACACAGTACTTTCAAGAAGAGGCGGATCAGCCCCTACTTCGAAACCTTTGATACGTAATAGAATTGACAATTCTTTCTGACGTTGACACCCATTGGACTTTCGAAAATTTATTAATTAGTTTAACCGATTCGGAGCTACTGAAGCTGGATCTATCCTCGCAGGTACGTGAGTCGTGGCAATAACAACATTCTTGCGGATGTTGGAGTTGCCGAGCTTGTGACCAATACTCTTCAATATTTGGCAAAGTAAAAATTTGGGATCAGCTTCTAGCTTATTATACGAACGATGAATATTCAATTCATGAATATCTTGAATCCATAGTGTACAAGGAGACAATTCTCTCGCTATTTCAAAGACGATATTTAATCGGTGTACGCTCTCTTTCGAGATGAAATTTCCACGTACATTATTGAAAAAGGATCGGTTGTATATGAACTTCTTTAGTGGTAGTTTCACCACTGGAAAGTAGGAGTTGAATGCTACATCTCTAATAATAGAGGATCGCCCAGTTTCTATAGGTCCTACTAGCAAAATTCCTCTAGATGGTAATAATCCCGATTGGAGTGAAATAGGTATGTCACCACATGGCATGTTTAGTAGACTGTCTCCTCGTCTTGTTGTTGCTGAAAGTAGAATATTTCTCCCAAGGGCGGAAAAAGCCCACTTCTCCGCAGGATCCAACTTACGGATCTTGTGACCCAATAGATCATTTTGCCAGAATTGAAGTAAGTATGCCAAAACATTGGATCTTTCTTGTGGGTAAGGTTCATGAAAAATATTATTGCTCAATAAATCATAATTGGATTTCGATTTCGATGCATACCTGTAGAGAATCTTAGTCGTTACTAAATATTGAGTCAGTAGTTCTTTATTACTATCTAAAATATCAGAGCTTTCCCTACGAAATATCCATGAATCAAGTTCATTTTTTACGAGAAGGAAAAAAATTATATTACTTACGCAATTCAAGAATCTATTCAAGGAATGGATTAGTAGATCTCTTGTTAACATTTAGCTTGTCGGGGGGGAATACATTACCTTTTTTAAATAGGATCCACGCATTGGGTCTGTTAAATATTCAATAGTATCGAAACGTTTCCACGAATGAAAAGAATTGGAACCCGAAACGGCAGACAAAGGATGTTTCAGTAACGCGAGAACGAATAATATGGAGAGAATGCAGCAATAGGAGATAGGCCTATTGGAAAATTGAGATACCGACCATTCCCCTGGATGTAACATCTCTGCTTCATCAGGAATTTTTTCGAGAATGAGGAGATCTTTCTCGGGTAATATAGTATTAATAGAATTGTTTCCGAATCTCAATCCTATCCTTTGCAGGCTTCGGAGTAAATAGCCTTTCGCGCCACCTACTAAATCCTCAGCAATTCTTTCAGAAATTCTAGGAAGATCCTGATTTGAATCATAACTTATCTTAAGTACTATTTCTGGATATGTTTCTCTAATTAGATCGCAGAAGTATCTCCACCAAGTGGGGGTAAAAAACAGGGGTATATAATCTATCAATAAGCTCCATTTTTTGCCGATACTGTCTTTCCAAAAGATCCAAGAGATCTTATATCCGTTTAAATCTTTTGATAATTCATTAAAATTGATGAAATGGGACGGGCCAGTAGCTTCTTCCCGGGCAGATGAATCTGCAAACCCCGTATCTTCGCGGGGAACCTCCTTTCCAATGGATCCTGCTACAAATCTTGATGTTACATCATTGCATAATGAGAATCTCAGCGACCAATAAGGTGTATCCAATTCTTCCGGTTCCCAGAAATACTCAGTAGATAAACCGTTTTGATAGACTCGATTTCTGGCGGAACCATTTCTCGAGTCTAATCCCTCTTCAACAAACTTTTCCGAATTGACTCGATCTACTATCAGATTCCGACGAGGTTGGGATCGCTGATGATCCGACCACGAATCGGAGTTTACCGACGCCTTCTCCAAAGAAACTCCATCGTTACTGCACAAAGATAGGAACGAGTCTGTCCCTTCACGAAGGGATGAGCTCAAACTTGCCAGTAACCCATTCAGATCCGAAATAGAATTGGGAAGTCCATCTAAATGAGTTACTATTGTCGCAGATTCATGCAGATTAGGCAAAATGAATTGAATTGGTGTGAGTAAGTGACCAGCTACCTTCCCTGCTGTTTGTTTCGAGAAATTGGATGATAACGAATCTGATAGTTGGGGATGAATAAATGAGATGATATCAGATGAGATGGCTTTCTCGTGGGAGCCCACATAAAAGTTTTCTAACACGTCGAGATAACTACTGTTGCATTTCCCGATGAAGAAACTCCTTTCAATTCTTGGGATGAAGTTATATCCAGCACGGCTCCGTATAGGTGAGTCGTTTATTTTATCCATTTGATCGGAAATGCTTTTTGGAATACCCCCACCAATATTCCTAATTGAATTCCCTTCACGACTTAAATCATACAGAAACAGATTCCAAATTTGCCTCCCCGTAATGGAAAGAGCCTCACTCGAGAATCCTGCTCGGATAGCTTCGATGCGAGGCAACCCGGGAAAGGTGGAATTCGACGCAGGTTTCAGTGCGGCCGAGGATCCTACCGATTTTTCACTTCTTAACAGTCTAGACTCGATGAAGAAACTTCTTCTTTCTTCAAGAATTGTTTTGAGAAAAAGTATCTGTTCGTCAATGTAACCACCAAATAAACTTGATAAAAAATCAAGCTCAATACGACTCATTTTGTTCAATTTATCGAAATCTATATCGTCCAATTTTTCGATGCAGTAATCAATGGTATCTATCAGAGTTTTTTGGCGAGTAGCCTCAGCAACAATCATTTCAGAAAGAAATAACACATTGAGAAATCGATGAAAATATTTCTTGGTATGTTGATTGGTACTACGGAGACTGACACCAGTATTATTTAGCAACTTGCTTTCCACTATTGACACACGGCAGATTAATTCCTCCAAGTCGTACTTCATCGCTTCTCCCAAGAATTTTCCGACAGGCGAAAAAGACAAATCCCCTGTCGTATCGAGCCATCTATGCACATTTGATTGAACATTCCTACACTCATGAATTCGGAAGGTAACAAATTCGTTCAGTAGACGCTCTACGTCATCCGTCCACTTGAATACTGTTTAGTCAGTTGCAATTCTTGTTACACTGGTGTATTCCCCCGTCCATCCATCCAACCAATATTTGATTTGGTAGAAATATTCAGTGGATAACACGCAGAGATAATCGTGGAGAAGAAATATGTATGTTGAGTAGAGAGGTATGATTCTATTTCGCCCATACAATTTAACTAGAGAATATATTGAATCTAGGTCCCCCCCCCCTTTCAATTTGTTTAAAAAATTAGTATTTTCATTTCGATTAGTTGTTTTCTTAGGTATCTCTAAAGATGCTTTAAAATAGTTTGGAAGAATCTCATTGAAGTCGAAGTATTCGCTATTTGCTAACCTAAGTTTCTTGCCAGATATTTTGGTAAACGGCATATTTTCCCTTATTCCCGATGGAAAAAATCCTTTTTCGGATTTGATGCTATTACCGACGTCAATAACTATCTCCCCATCAAGAATACGGTTTGATTTCTTAATTATCGAAAGGAAGTCAGTGAATCGGTTTATTAATTGATTTCTAATTTGTGAATAAGCGTGTAGAACGGGAAAGTCTTTACTATCTTCTCCATAATCTAATCCGGATATAAAGTTGCGAAACAACATCGTTTTTTTACAAGACGTAAACGAAGATAAGTAGGAAAAGGCTTCTTGCTCAAAGGAGAATGCCGATCCATCCCCTCGGGGATCTGCTGAATCTGCGAATTTAAGTAGCGCTTTGTCACAGGGGGCCAATACTACGGGACTTAATGAATCGTTTCCCAACCGTATTGCTTGTAACAGATCCAGATCTTGCTCGTGATGAATTTTCCAGAGAAGCGACGAATCAAAATTGTTTTGGTGGCAGTCACTTCCGTTGTTGGAAACTACCAAGTGGTTATAGAATTTGAAAAACCTAAGTAAATTTTGCAGATACCTACCCCCACGAACCACTTGAATCCCTTCAGTTTCATCCTTGAATCTATCCCCGCTAAATAGTAGGTAATCCCTCGTTATACGTGCCTTCCATCTACCGAAAACCGGGGAAGTCGTGACACCACAACAAATCTTTTTATCCTCCTTTGAGGAACCTGCAGAAATTGAAATATCTTTGTTCGAACCTAAGTGGTAGGGAGCCGGTACTCCTTTCCCCCCATTTCTTCCAACAGATAAAAATTTTTTGAATCGAAGGAAGCAATCGTAGGAAAAATTGCCAGAATTTTCTGTCTGTTTCTTTCTTATCCCATCACCTCCATTAAGGACTTTCGTTAATACAAAACTTTTCTCAATCGAATTTTTGTCACTTAAGCGATGCATAAAAATTGGTATCGTCAGCAACATCAGCATCTCCAGGGTGATGCTACTACCCCTCATTACTGAATGACGCAGATTACAAAAAAACAGTGAACTTAGAAATCACAAGTCAGATAATCTGATAGAAGGTTCAGCAGTGGAAGCTGGACTAACTACAAGTTCTTCGAGATGTTGGTTTCCCAATGATTCGGATAAGTAGTTTAATGCATCGACTTCTAAGAAGTCCCAAACTTCAGATGAAAAATATGGGCCCCTTACTCTTTCTCTTACCACCTTGTTCTTTTTCGCCATAGTTTTTTTTTTCCATATTAGTTCTGAGACTATTTATCTACCTATTCCCCATATTTATTATACCGAGAATTTCGAAAATTTCAAGATGGGATGGAAGAAATCTATCAGACGAGTCTAGTTATTTCCGTAAATAGCCGCATCCAAAACTGGAATGAAATCGGGAATTCTCAGATGTTATTGTCGAAAAGACCCGCATATAGCCCATTCACCTCAGCAAATTCTATCCGCCCTAAGTAAGCAGAGTGGTATGAATTACCCGTATGGGCGAACGACGGGGATTGAACCCGCGAGTGATGGATCCACAATCCATTGCCTTAATCCACTTGGCTACGTCCGCCCCCTTTTTTATTTGTTTTTGTTAAGGGGCTCCCCGAATGTGAACAAGATCCATCCTTTAAGCTAGATAGATTCTTCGATTGATACACATCCATATTAACTGCATGTATATAACAAGACAACAGAGAATCTGTAAAATGAAAAATGTACTCCCAACTCCTTCTACCCAAAAGATTGAAGGATTACAAGCATTCAGCGAATCGGAATAGTAACTCTTGAAAAGAGTTAAATCTCAGAAGGATATTTCAACTTTTCTTTCTACTCAATTCAAGGTGGGGGCGACCGTGAGATTGTGACAGGCCGTTATTCTCCCCTCTTTTCGTTCTACCGTAGGAACTTTTCTTTTTCATTGGACACCAAACTCCATCTTCCGAAGTTGAAGGGTTTGGTATCCAGTTGTGCTGCATAACCAGACGGCAATTATCCGTTTATAGAAGGGGCTTCGACAGAAGCTAAGTCTAGGGGGAAGTTATGAGCGTTACGTTCATGCATGACTTCCATACCTAGGTTGGCGCGGTTTATAATATCAGCCCAGGTGTTTATAACACGACCTTGACTGTCAACCACGGATTGGTTGAAGTTAAAACCATTCAAGTTGAATGCCATAGTGCTGATGCCTAAGGCGGTGAACCAGATACCTACTACGGGCCAAGCAGCTAAAAAGAAGTGTAGAGAACGAGAATTGTTGAAGCTAGCATATTGGAAGATCAAACGACCGAAGTAGCCGTGAGCAGCTACGATGTTGTAAGTTTCTTCTTCTTGACCAAACTTATAACCTGCATTGGCAGACTCATTCTCAGTAGTTTCCCTAATCAAACTAGAAGTTACCAAAGAACCATGCATAGCACTGAATAGAGAGCCGCCGAATACGCCAGCTACACCCAACATGTGGAAAGGATGCATAAGGATGTTGTGCTCAGCCTGGAAGACGATCATGAAGTTGAAAGTACCAGAAATGCCCAGAGGCATACCGTCAGAGAAACTTCCTTGACCAATTGGGTAGATCAGGAAGACGGCGGTAGCAGCTGCGACTGGAGCTGAGTAAGCGACAGCAATCCAAGGACGCATACCTAAACGGAAGCTTAGTTCCCATTCGCGACCCATGTAGCAAGCTACACCAAGTAGGAAGTGAAGAACGATCAGTTCATAGGGACCACCATTGTAAAGCCATTCATCGACGGAAGCTGCTTCCCAGATTGGGTAGAAGTGTAACCCAATAGCTGCAGAAGTAGGGATGATAGCACCAGAGATAATGTTGTTACCGTATAGCAAAGAACCAGAAACGGGCTCGCGAATACCGTCAATATCTACAGGAGGAGCTGCGACGAAAGCGATGATAAATACAGAGGTTGCGGTTAGTAGGGTGGGAATCATCAAGACACCGAACCATCCAATGTAAAGACGGTTTTCGGTGCTGGTGATCCAGTCGCAGAAGCGACCCCATAGGCTTGCGCTTTCGCGTCGTTCTAGAGTTGCGGTCATGGTAATTTTTGGTTTCCGAGAAGGAGTTAGTGATTCCCCAGGCTAGTAAGCCTGTTAAATTGTAGTGTATCACAAAAACCTATCTGTGTCAACCGAAATTGATTGAGTCTCTAGAATTCTTGAATACAGAGTCTTTTTCCCCGTATCTCGAAAATTTTTGTTAACTATTTGACAACCTGTATTCCCTAAAACAAAGGGAAGGGGAGAATTGAAATTTTTTCTCCTAGGTGATGCGCGCCCCGAATCAATTTTGGTCTCTAAGAAACTAATCCTGCGTCAAGCCTTTCTACGAACGAATCACTCCGCAGCTTCGCATCGACCAACGTATTACAAATATTGTAATAATTAACGAACTGAGGAGGAAGTAGTCGTCAACCCCTCACTCATCCATTTCTGCGTAGTGTTTCTCGATTCCCCGATACTTGCGCCCCGATTCCAATCCACAATCTTTTCGTTGTGGATTGGAACGAATCTAAACAAAACTAACGGAAGTGGGCAAAAGCTTTATTAGCTTCCGCAACTTTGTGAGTCTCCTCCTTTTTCCGTATGGCACTACCAGAATTTCTGGCGGCATCCATCAATTCATCACTCGATCTTAAAGCCATACTTCGACCTGAGCGTTTTCGACACGCGATCAATGACCACCGGATGGCCAAAGCTTT